AAAAAAAAAAAAAAAAAAAAGAGAGAGAGAGAGAGCCAAAAGATAGGTAAAAAAAACAGGAAAGACCAAAGTGTACACACATATGTGGCTATACTCATATAGAAAAGTTAGGTATAAGGGTGGTGGTAAGTGGTAGAGAGAAGAATTGCATAGAGAATGCAGGGCTCCTCCCCCGACTGGGTGAGACAAGGGGGTAGAAGTGCAAGCAGGGGTCTGTTACGGAATGGAAGCTTTTTGTTCTAACTTGGTTATGGAAACTCGTTTTGTGTAAGTAAATACAGAAAAAGAAACGAAGCAAAGAAATTAACTATATATGAAAAGTTAGGTATAAGTGGTACAAATCTCTATTTAGGGTTTGCTAGTAGGTTTGTTAGTTGGGTAAATTAATAGGTTTTAGATGAGCTGGCAGAAAGTTATGTGTTTGGTTTAGGACTAAATTATGGGTTAAACCCGTTCATTTATTTTAAAGTGGTTTTAAGGTAATTTAATTAGAATGGCAGTTTTGGGTATTGTTAGTGCAGGCGTCTCTGTCCTTGGTTTATGTGGTGTATGTAAGCACATAAGGTTTTCGTCCTTAAGGAGAGAGGTTCTTTCCATAAACTTGTTTTGTTGGTGAGGTGGCAGATAAATGCGATAGATTTAAGCTCTATCCATGAAATTACTTTTCTCTTGCTTATGCCTCATATTTGTCCTCAGTTATTGTTACTTAAAGTTAGGTGTTGAGTTATTGTATTTGTGTTAGCGGTTGTTTGCTTGTATATAAAAAGATCAGGTGGTTTAGTAAAGGTGTCTTCTTCGTCTTCCTCATTGTGAAATAAGCCTTTTAAACTATTTAGAGGTCCTGGAAATAAAGTAAATTAAATTAAGACCTTTTGCTTGTGTAGCCTGCTGATTTCGGCTCAGCATGAATAACGTATTGTTATGAAGGTTTAGTTGATATAATTGAGAAAGAAGGTTCGTAGTAGGGCTGCTAACTTTACTTCAAGGGGCTCAATCCCCTTTTTCTTATTATTTTGTCTGAAGGGTAAACTAAGTAAAGTTATTGGGTTCATGCCTCAAAAATGCCAGTAGGATGGTCCTTTCAGGATAATATAAGAATAAAGCTTTTAGTTGAAGCGATGGCTTTTTAATCCATAGAAGTTTTGTTGGACTATTCTTAAGGTTAAATAAGTGGTATTTGATCATAGTACTAAAATTTGAGTTTGGGTTGGTGCACATAGTATTATATTGAATTAAGGGACTAGTGTCTCGCCCTTAGTGCAAAGAATTGAGCTATTTGAGAAATCTAGACTCAGTGATTCAAGAGGTAAGTGGCTAATTTGGATGCCAGCAGCTGCGGTTATATCCTTACTTATTTGAATTTTAACGGTTTTGTTAGATGCAGAAAAGAAAAGCTTTCTGCAGGCTTCTTCAAGTGGTTAAATGCGATGGAGCGTTTTGGGGTGATTGAGAGTTTAAATGTTTCTTACTTAGGTGCGGATGAAAACCGGGATTTGGTACTCCGTTATTCGTGAGGTAAAATTGTGTTACCAGATGACTATAAGTTGAATCTTAAAAGTTAAATGATTAGGCGGTCTCTAAAAAACAAACAGGGGAATCTGGGGGTTAAAAGATGTTCCACTTTAATTTGTTCCTTGGCTTAAGTATGCGTATGTATGGTTGTTTAGGTAATCGATATATGAGAAGTATTGGTCTAATTTTTTGGGTTGAAAGAGGAATTCAGATTAACATGTAGCTATGCTAGGGCTTTCCTGGATGACAGTTGAAATTTCCATGTCGAAAGAGGATAATAAATTGTAATCTTGAAGACGGACTTGTAAGTAAAATTCTCTTATATTGTGATTTTGAAATGAGACGTAGAGGAGTACTAATCGCCCGTCGCTCGCGGAGGAATCTGAGATAAGTCGTAACAAGGTAACAGTACCGGAAGGTGCTGTTAAATCAGTATAAAGTAGTATATTTAGTACATAGAGTTTTGATCTCTGAGGAAAAGGTTATGAGCCTTTTTTTGTAAACTAATTGGTTTTATTTTCAGTAACAGTGGTACAAAGGGTTTGTTTGTTATATTAGATTTGCTTTCTAGGTTTGATTCTTTTAGAATGAGGAGGATTTCCTGCGGGCCTTTGTGGGTTAGTATGGGAATTAGTTTATTTGTGCTTGTTGGTAGAGATAAAGGGCTTGTTAGTTTTAGAGAGATTATTTTTCATAAGGTCTTATCTATTGGGGGTTCTTTAAGACGAGGTATAACTGGTCAATTTGTATCGGGGTTTAACATTAGTGTTATTAGTCTGTTTGTATTTTTAATTATAGTAAATTTGTTGGGATTGGTTCCTTTTTCTTTTAGAGTTAGATCTCAAGTAGGATTAGGGCCCTCAATAGCATTTTTTATGTGGTTGTGTTTGTGATTATCTGGATTGCGTGTGTCGTGGCGTCAAACTTTGTGTACATTAGTGCCTAGATATGCTCCCATATTTTTAATTCCGTTTTTATTGTTGGTAGAGGTGGTAACAATTAGTTCTCGTCCTGTTACATTGGGATTGCGACTAATAATCAACTTAACTGCTGGTCATTTAATTATAGGTATGTTAACTAATGTAAATACAAATGTTGTTCTTCAAGGATTTATGGTAAACTTATTTTGTTCTGCCTATGGGTTGCAGTTTTTAGGGCTTATTGCTAGAATGAGTCTTTTGAGTGCTGAAATGGTTATCGGGGGGTTGCAAGCYTTTATTTTTTGTACTCTTTTAGCGTTATATAGAAATGAACATCCTAGGTAAGACTAAGTAAGTTTTTGTATTCATGGGATGGCTGATAATAAGCGGTTGGTTGTAAACCTTTTTATGGAAATTTTTTCTTCTGTGAACGTGTGAGATAGAGTAGAATAAAAAGTTCATTTCATTTACACTGAAGGGGTTAAGAGGTCTTATTCTGTTTATGGTTTTGAGGGGTGTTGCAGTAGTTTTGTTGTTACTTACTTTAGGCGGTGAGGTAGAGGTGATTTTTGGTGTGCTAATTTGCTCTGTTCTTTTTATACCCTTATTAAGTTGGGAAAGTAGGGTTGAAATGGGGGGTTTGACTAGGCTAGATTTGGTTGGTGTGGTTATAGTAATTTTATCCTTTTATATCAGTATTTTAATGCTTTTGAGAAGGATTGGAGTTAAGCGGTTTAATGCATTTAGAAAAGTAATTTTGTGTATTTGTGTGGTTTTAGTGTTGGCGTTTAGTTTTAGGTCTATATTTTTATTTTATATTTGCTTTGAGAGAGTGTTGATTCCAACTTTGCTTTTAATCCTGGGTTGAGGATACCAACCGGAGCGGGTTCAAGCAGTTAACTATATGCTAGTTTATACTGTAGGTGGTTCTATACCCTTAATTTATGGATTAAGAAGTCTTTATTGGAGTGGGTTTACTAGTAGGATAATGAGATTGCTTGGAAGGTTAGATAAGAGTGTTATTGCTTTTTCTTGATTGTATGTTCTTGCTTTTTTGGTTAAGCTTCCAGTGTTTCCATTCCACTTGTGGCTACCTAAAGCCCATGTAGAGGCTCCTGTTTCGGGTTCTATAATTCTTGCAGGTCTATTGCTAAAACTTGGTGGTTATGGGTTTATCCGTTTGTGTGGGTTTGTGGAGTTTCTTCGTTTAAGGGTTCCAATAGTAATGGTGTTGTCTGTAAGGCTATTTGGGGGTGTATTAACGAGGGTAATATGTATGCGTCAAACAGATTTGAAGAGTTTGGTAGCATATTCATCTATTGGTCATATGAGATTTGTTTTATTAGGGGTGGTTACAAATGTTTCATGAGGAGTTTTAGGAGGGGTTTTAATTATATTAGGTCATGGTTTGTGCTCATCTGCTTTATTTTCTTTGGTAAATTACATGTACGGAGTTAGTAGTAGTCGTCTTATTAGCCTAAATAAAGGTTATTTACTAATGTCCCCTTCTTTGTCTTTAGTGTGCTTTTTGTTGGCGGTTAGAAATATGGCTAGACCTCCTAGATTGAATTTGTTTGGGGAGTTATTAATGTTTATAGTAGGAAGTTTATTTAGGGTATTAGTCTTAATTTTACTGGGTTTTATAAGGTTTATGGCTGCATGCTATAGATTGTATATTTATGTGGGAACACAACATGGGAAAAGGTGTGGGCTATGGGTAAGAATAAATGGTTTTAGGGTATGTAGCGGATTTGTATTATTAGCTCATTGATTTCCTTTAAACTTTTTGTTTTTGTTTATTCCTTAGTCAGGTAGTTTAGAAAAAAACAATTGATTGTTAATCGATAGTGAAAGGGTGTCCTTTTCTGGCTAGTATTAGATAAATTCCACGAAATCCTTATTATTTAGTAGGTTCTAGTCCATGGCCCGTTTTTACCTCTATTGGTGGGTTATGTTTAGCAGTTGGATTCGTTTCTTGGTTTCATATACACAGGTATAGTCTTTTGTTTGCGGGGTTGTTAGTTTTAGGGTTTTCTTTAGGTCAATGATGGCGTGATGTTATGCGTGAAGGAGATTTAGGTTATCATACTTCCTTTGTTGTAAAAGGTTTGCGTGATGGGTTTATTTTGTTTTTAGTGTCTGAGGTGATGTTTTTCTTCTCTTTATTTTGGGCTTTTTTCCACATAAGGTTAGCTCCTGATGTGTCTGTGGGGTGTGTYTGGCCTCCTAGGGGAGTAGAGACTCTTGATCCTTTTAAAGTTCCTTTGTGTGGTACTACTGTTTTAGTTGGGTCAGGAGCTTCTTTAATATATGCTCATGCTGCTATTCGGGCTGGTTTAAATAAAGATGCTATTTATGGGACGGGGGCTACTATTTTATTAGGTCTTTTATTTTCTCGTCTTCAAGCATACGAGTATTATTGAGCTAGATTTACTATTGCTGATAGTGCTTATGGTAGCTTATTCTATATCATAACTGGGTTTCATGGTATGCATGTAATATTTGGGACTGGGTTTTTAATTGTAAGATTGGTGCGATTGTTTCGTTATCGATTTACTCCACGAAATCACTATGGGTTTATAGTGTGTTCTTGGTACTGGCATTTTGTAGACGTAGTTTGGATTGGGTTGTACGTAGTTGTTTATATTTGAGGTAGTTAGGGTTAGTAGCTTAATAAAAGCGTTTCGTTGAAAACGAAAAAGATGTTTTTGAAACCAACTCCGTTAATGTTTTTGTTCAACGTCAGTGGTTTTAAAATATTATATAGAACCTAAAATAAGGGTACCTTTTGTATAAGCGTTATATTAGAATAAATTAATGGATTTTATAGGCCCGATAGGAAGAAATTTAACTATGTGAGTTTATTCATTGTTGCAAAACTGAAGAGAACGCATTGTTAAAGGCTATATACTATACTGCTCTTTCTGATATCTGGTTTTTCTAAAAATATGTTTAGCGTAGTCCCTTATAGAAGGGAATGAGAAGCTGTAAGATTAGTTATGGTTTTGAAAGTATTGAGGTGAGACAGTTAGGTTAATCTGAATGGGTTTAATATTAATCATTTATTAAATTGTTATAAATAAAATTATTTAGTAGGTAAATTTATAGAAATTTCATTATGGTATAGAAAAATGGTCTTTTGACCACAGATTATGTAAAAATCAGTAGAGAAAATTATATATTTTTCATATAAATTCGTGGTTATGTGAGTTTGTTTTATATTTCTTAATAACTCTCTTTAATGATCTCGGCAAGTTGGGCCTTCGAATGTTTAACAAAAACATTTCTTCTCGTAAATTGTAGGAAGTATCCCCTGCCCGGTGCTATACGTAGTTAACGGCTGCATTAACGTGAGTGTACTAAGGTAGCGTAGTGGCTTGCCCCTTAATTGGTGGCTTGTATGAATGGGGGTTTTGGGGGCCCTCTGTGTCGAAGAGATACCTTTAAATTTACTTGTGTGTGAAGAGGCAGACATAAAAAAAAAGGACGACAAGACCCTAGAAGCTAGCCTTTAGTCTAATTAGGTGATTAATTTAGGGCTGTTCTTAAGTTTTTTTAACAATTAGGTGATGGTTTGTTGGGGCAACAGAGTGTGTTTTATTGCTGGTTTATCATTATTTTACTGTCGTGTCTTATCCAAATTGTGAAAATGAGTAGTTACTCTAGGGATAACAGCGTTATTTTTCTTTATAGTCCGTATAGAAAGAAAAGATTGCGACCTCGATGTTGGATTAAGGTGTCCTGAAGGTGTAGAAGCCTTCTAGGGTTGGTCTGTTCGCCCATAAAAACCCTTACATGATCTGAGTTCAGACCGGCGGGAGCTAGGTCAGTTTCTATCCTTTTTAAAATTACAGTTGTTTTAGTACGAGAGGAGTTCTTAACTGGTCTATTATAGACAAAAATTAGGTCAATTTTTATTTGTTTTGAAAGCAATGTGTGAAGTAGTCGAACCTACTTATTGGCTTGTTAGTTATAGGAAATAGTTAAATTATAGCATTAGTTTGTCAGACTGAAGTCAGGAGATAGTCTCTTTTTCTTAATTTAGTAATAGTCTGTGGTTACCCCTTACTTTTGTTGAAAATGAATTTGATTTTTTTTTGTGGTGTAGTTATATTTTTATGCCTTTTAGTTTTAAGGGTTTGGGAGTCTTTATATATTGGGTTAATTTTAGGGGTTATGTCTATTTGTGTTTCTGTTATTCTCGGTGGAAGAATAAGAAGGCTGGCAGGGTATTTTGTTTTTTTAATTTATGTGGGTGGTTTGATAGTGTTGTTTGGGTATGTTTTAAGCGTTTTTCCTAACCAGTACTTTGCCTTTGGTTTTCTTCCAGGTAAGTTTTTATTTAGTTTGTCTATGGTTATTAGACTTTTTAGGATTAGTTTTAAAAGTGAAGGGGCAAGAAAACTGGGGGGTTTTTTAATATTTAATAGGTCTGCTTATATATATTTATTTGTTGGTGGATTTTTGTTATTTATTCTTATTTTAGTTGTTTCGTTATGTAAGAAGCGCCACTTACCTCTTCGTGGGGGATTATTTGGTGAGTAGGTGCATTGTGTGGGGTAAATCCAGTTGCCTTGATGTGGCAGAGTTCAAGAGTCTATCTCTTCGATGTATGTGAAGAAATTTATAGGTAGGGTGATAAGTGTAAATATTTATAACCCCTTTTACTTACTTAGAGGGTTTTTACTAATTGGGGGTATTTTAGTAACTTTGAGGACTGATTCTAAAATCAGGGGGTGGTTAGGGATAGAAATTAATGTAATAGGGTTTTTAGGGGTATTAAGAGTTCGCGGTTTTATAAATATTTCTGTTGGCCTGAAATATTTTATTATTCAGGTGCTTGGGTCAGGCTTATTTTTAATGGGTGTGTTAGTGTTTTATTCAGGGTATTTTAGTTTAAATCACTTAATGTTGCAGGTTAGAGGCTGAATAGTAGAGATGGGATTATTTTGTAAGGCAGGTATTTTTCCTTTTCATGGGTGGGTTCCATCGGTGATCAATTCAGGGGACTGAATTAGTGGATGATTGGTTATGAGGCTTCAAAAGTTGGCTCCTATTATTATAGTTTCGGTCTGGAGTAGGTCCCTTTTTATTTATATAGGGTTAGTGGGGCTAAGGGTTGTTGGGTCTTTAGGTGGATTAAATCAAATATCTGTTCGTGGAATCTTAGCTTATTCTTCATTTGTGCATGGTGGCTGGATGTTGGTAGCGTTAATTCATTCTAATGAACTTTTCTTTTTGTATTTTCTAGGCTATATAGTTCAGCTAAGAGTTGTAGTGGGTATTTGTTATGATTTAGATGTACAGAAAAGAGCAAGGATAAAAATATCTTTTTTGGGGGGAGTAATATCATTAAGTTTAGGGGGGCTTCCTCCTATAGGAGGTTTTTTGTTTAAACTTAGAGTGTTTCTTTCGGTGTCAAATTTAGGGGTTTTAGTGGCCCCGGTGGTGGGGTCTGTCGTATCYCTTCTTTTTTACTTGCGCATAATAAATGGGTTTATGTTGGGGCATTCTCTTGGTTGAAGAAACAGGTTAGCTAGCATGGCTTCCTTGTTCTTAGTGTTTAATGGGGTTTGTTATATTGGATTTGGTATAATTTTTGGCTTATTCAGTTAATAGAAGTAATTTAAGCAAAATATGGGGTTTCAAACCTTAAAATACGTATGAAGTTCGTTTTCTATGGGTGTGTAGTTGTAGTAAAAAGATTATRCTTGCCTTCCAAGCAAGGGTTCTAGGTAGGGCTAGCGACTATAAGTAACTCTAAGGATTTTTCCTTCTTTGGTTTACAAGACCACTGCTTCTATAAAGCTTTTAGAGTAATTAGTGATAGGTCCATATCGAAAGAGTCATAGGCTACTAAAATTTGTAAATAATAGTTTGTATGATCTACCAGCACCAGTAAATTTAAGGGTGTGATGGAATTTTGGATCTATATTAGGTTTATGTTTAGTTATTCAAATTGTTAGAGGGTTGGTTTTGTCACTTCATTACACAGCTCATGTTGATATAGCGTTTGATGCAGTAATTCATATTGTTCGTGATGTAAATAAGGGTTGGATGATTCGTAGTATGCATGCAAATGGGGCATCAATATTCTTTTTATGTATTTATGCTCATATTGGGCGTGGTATTTACTATGGGTCTTATAAGTATAGGGAAGTTTGAAATGTGGGGGTAGTTCTGTATTTGTTGGTAATGGCAACGGCTTTTTTAGGATATGTTCTTCCTTGGGGTCAGATATCCTATTGAGGTGCAACGGTTATTACGAGTTTATTAACGGCTATTCCTTATGTAGGGGAGATATTAGTTCATTGAGTTTGGGGTGGGTATTCAGTTTCTAATGCTACACTGGTGCGGTTTTATTCTTTTCATTTTATTTTACCTTTTATTATTGCGGCTTTTAGGGTAGTACATTTATTATTTCTTCATGAAAGAGGGTCAAATAATCCATTAGGTGTTTCAAGTAATGATATGCTTATTCGATTTCATCCATTTTATACATCTAAAGACTTAGTTGGGTTTTTAGGCTTATTTTTTATTCTTATACTTCTTGTGTGTTATTACCCGGAATTATTGGGGAATGTAAATAATTGAATTCCAGCCGATCCAATGAAGACTCCACTTCATATTGAGCCTGAGTGGTATTTTCTGTTTGCTTACACTATTTTACGGTCTATTCCTAATAAAGCTGGAGGAGCCCTTGCTTTGGTTGTGTCTGTTTTGGTTTTATTTGTTATTCCTTTGCTTCATACTGGAAAGTTTCGAGGTCTTTCTTATTATCCAGTAAGTCAGGTTTTTTTTTGAGTGTTGATTAACGTTTGATTAGGGTTGACTTGATTAGGGACGTGCTTTCCGGAGTACCCATTTGAGGAGATTGGTCGGGCGTTGACATGCGGGTATTTTATTATTATTATTTTAATTCCTTTGACGCAAAGGAGTTGGGATAAGTTAATTGAGTAATGCTTCTTTTGTTTAGGGTTGTCATTTTTGTTTGTGGGGTACTTATAATGTGTTCGCGTAGAGATCACTTAGTTAGAGTGTTTTTAGGTATAGAGTTTATAGCTTTAGGAGTTTTTGTTTTAATAGCTTTTGTCCCGTCCATTAACAGYCTTTTTATTCTTCTTGTTTTGTTGTGCATAGCGGTTTCAGAGGCAGCTGTTATACTGTCTTTTATAGTTCAAGTAACTCGTCTTTATGGGAGTGACCAAGTATCTAGGGTTATAGTAGATAAGACTTGGGGTAGTACTTTAAGAAAAAGAGTCGATTTGCGTTTGGTTAATAGAGGTAACTCTCTACCCTTAAAACAATTGTAAAATAAAAGTAATGTAAAAATTATTACAAATGATGTAAAGTTGAAGTTAGTTTAAGGAAAGCGTTAGTTTGTGGTGCTAAAGATAGTTATTTGACTACTTCTATGTGATTCAGTTTTCTAAAGTTTTAGGTGTGTTGTTTCTAGCTTTAGGGGCGATGCTTCTTAAGGTAGCAAGTAGTTGTGTAGTCATCATTTTGGAGTTTAGGCTTTGACTCTCTTATATTTCATCAGTAAGTTTTAGATTGTTCTTTGATTGTAGTGGGTTATTGTTTATTAGAACAGTTTTACTTATTTCAGGTTCAGTCCTAATTTATTGTAGTTGGTACATAGACGATGAGATCTATTATAAACGGTTTATTTTTTTAGTATTACTATTTGTTGGTTCAATAGTTTTGCTTATCTCTATCCCCAATTTAATTTGTTTGCTAATTGGGTGAGACGGGCTTGGAATTACTTCTTTTTTGTTAGTTGTGTATTATCAAAATAATAAATCTCTTGGAGCAGGGATAGTAACGGCATTAGTAAATCGGATTGGTGATGTGTTGCTCCTGTTTGTTATTGGTGCTTTGGTTAGTGAAGGAAGGTGATTATTATATGAGGGATGCCTTAGGATAAGGTACCCATATATTCCTATTATTTTAATATTTGGGGCTATTACTAAAAGTGCACAAATACCCTTTTCTGCATGGCTTCCTGCGGCTATAGCGGCTCCAACGCCTGTGTCTTCTCTTGTTCATTCTTCAACCTTAGTTACTGCAGGTGTTTATTTGTTATTTCGTTGTAATTTCTTATTATTAAGTAGAGGTGTGGGGATAGAAACATTAAAGGTGTTAAGCTTAGTGACTTTAGTGATAGCAGGTAGTTCAGCATTGGTAGAAGTGGATTTAAAAAAAGTAATTGCTCTTTCGACTCTAAGTCAGTTAAGTATGATGCTTTTTGCTTTGTCTTTAGGGTTAGTAGGGGTGTCTTTTTTTCATCTTGTGACTCATGCCTCTTTTAAAGCTTTACTTTTCTTGTGTGCGGGTGTGGTTATCCACAGAAACCATAAATGTCAAGACATTCGGTTTTTAGGTAAAAGTTGGCCATTTCTTCCCATTAGGATATCTTGCTTAGTTGTTGCTAATATATCCTTATGTGGCTTACCTTTTTTAAGGGGATTTTATTCTAAAGATATGATTATTGAGTTAAGACTAGTAAAAGGCGAGGCCGGATTAATTTACTTTTTGGAGGTCTTGGGTACTTTGTTTACTTCTTGATATTCATTTCGTCTGATGTTGAATGTAATGTATGGAATAAATAAGGGTGTTAGACGGGTTAGGTTTAGAAGAGAAAGAAATATTTTAAAATTTGCTTATTTTAGGTTGTTGGTTAGTTCTGTATTAATTGGTTGGGTGTTAGGGCTTTTAGTAGAGCAGCTGAATAGAAGGGTCCATCTATTTAGATTTGATAAAGGCTTAGCTAGAAGCTTCGTTTTTATTGCTATTGTTAGGTACGGGCTTTCAATTCTTTACCAAGGGAAAAATTGAAGTAAAGCTGGTATGTGGTTCCTTGCAACAATGTGAAATTTGAAAAGGCTAACCACTCAGATGCCATCAAAAATTTTGATGTTTTATTCAAATGCTGTTGTTGTAAATTTAGAGAAAGGATGGTTAGAAAAAGTTGGTCCACAAGGCACATTAAAATTGATTAGTAGAATTAGAAGATTAAACCAGGGTTACCAACAGTACCAGTTCTTAAAAGTAGCCTTACTTAGTGTGTCTTTTATGGCTTTCTTATTTTTTCTAAGAATTTTTTTATAATGAGTAATGCCGTTGTGAGGTAGAAAAGGTTTTCAAGATTCTTATTATCAAGTAGGTGAATATCTAAGCTTCTTTCATGAAGGAGTTATATGTTTAATTGTTTTTATTTTATCTGTTGTTTTATATGGTCTTAGTTGAGTGTTTAGAACAAAAAGAAGTTACCGGTTTTTACGTGAGGCGCAAGGTGTAGAGACGGCATGGACCATCATTCCTAGATTATGTTTAATTGGTGTAGCAGTTCCTTCTATACACCTTCTCTATGTAATAGATGAAATTGGAAGCCCTTCCTTTTGTTTTAAGGCGATTGGTCATCAGTGGTACTGAAGGTACGAGTTTATGGGTGATAATGTAGATGTTTTAGGGTTTGATTCTTTTATAAGCCGTAGAGAAGATGACGGCTATCGACTATTAGATGTTGATCAGCGAATGGTAGCGCCGTCTAACACTGGGATTCGTTGTATGGTTAGTAGGGCTGACGTAATTCATTCTTTTGCTATCCCTGGGTGTATGTTAAAAGTAGATGCAATTCCAGGGCGTGTTAACGAAATCCCTATGACTGTGGCTATAAGGGGGGTTTTGTATGGTCAATGCTCAGAGATCTGTGGTGCTAACCACAGCTTTATACCTATCGTAGTTGAGTTTATTCCTCCAAGGGTATACAACCGATGGCATAGAGTGATCAAATCAATCGATGATGTAAAGTTATTATAAGTGATTAATGCAGCTGATTAGATTTATTTTGCCTAGGGTCTTTGCGCTAGTCGCAGTGGCATGGTACACTCTATTTGAACGAAAGGTGCTTGGATATATTATAAACCGTAAAGGCCCTAATAAAGTGGGTATATTGGGGTTAATTCAACCATTGGCTGACGGGGTGAAGTTATTTTCTAAAGAATTTATTCTGCCTACATTCAGTAATATTCTTCCATTCATATTGTGTCCAATTGTTACATTTTTTATTGCATTGGTATTCTGATTATTATACCCATTTTCAACAGCAGAGGGTGTGTTTACATGCGGATTATTATTTTATCTGGCTAATTCTGGTGTGAATGTTTATGGGGTTTTAGTGGCTGGGTGATCATCTAATTCCAAGTACGCATTGTTGGGATCAATACGTGGGGTAGCACAAAGTGTTTCTTATGAGGTTAGGATGGCCCTTACCCTATTAGGGGGTGTTTACCTAGTGGGTGTAATGAATTTACAGTCTATAAAGTTGTGGCAGCTTAGCCCTGTGTTTGTAGTTGGATTAGTAATTATTCCGTTTGTATGCGTATGATTAATTACAATATTAGCTGAAACTAATCGTGCCCCATTTGACTTTGTAGAGGGTGAGTCAGAGCTAGTGTCGGGGTTTAATGTGGAGTACAGAAGTGTGGGGTTTGCGCTGATTTATATAGCTGAGTACGCTAACATGCTTTTTAATAGCCTTTTTACATGTATTATGTTTCTAGGAGTAAGTGATGCCCTTATAAGTGTAGAAGCGTGCTTTTTTTTTTTTTTCTTTATTTGAGTTCGGGGGACTTTACCTCGTTTTCGATATGATATGTTAATAAGCTTAGCATGAAAGAGGTTTTTAAGTTTAGTATTAAGTGGGGTGTTAGTAATTATTTCTTTAGTTTGTTTGTTATGTGTTAGATAGTTGTAAAATTTTTATAGTATAAACATATATATATATATATATATTATTAGGGTTTATTTATACAGATATAAATATTGTAATTCGGTGGATATATTCTACTAATCACAAAGATATTGGAAGACTCTATATTATCTTAGGTGTTTGATCGGGAATAGTGGGGATTGGTTTGAGAATACTGATTCGAATTGAGTTAGGTCGTCCTGGAAGATTTTTAGGGGATGATCAGCTGTATAATGTTATTGTCACTGCTCACGCATTGGTTATAATTTTTTTTATAGTTATGCCTTTGATGGTAGGGGGGTTTGGAAATTGACTTCTTCCATTAATAATGGGCTCTGTGGATATAATTTTCCCACGACTTAATAATTTGAGATTTTGGTTTCTTCCTTCTTCATTATTTATGCTATTAAGGTCTACTTTTATTGAGAGTGGCTCAGGGACTGGATGGACTCTTTATCCTCCTCTYTCTTCATATACTGGACATAGGGGCCCAGCTGTTGACATATCCTTATTTTCTTTACATTTGGCAGGTGCTTCTTCTATTGGTGGTTCTATTAATTTTTTGACTAGTATAAAAAATATGCCGGTGGAGGTGATGCGAGGAGAGCGGATAATGTTGTTTTTGTGGTCTATGGTGGTAACAGCTGTTTTACTATTAGTTTCTTTGCCAGTTTTAGCTGGTGGAATTACTATGTTGATTTTTGATCGTCACTTTAATACCTCTTTTTATGATCCTGTAGGAGGGGGAGACCCAGTTTTGTATCAACATTTGTTTTGGTTTTTTGGTCATCCTGAGGTATATGTACTTATTCTTCCTGGGTTCGGAATAGTGTCTCATGTTGTAGCACATTGTGCTGGTAAAGACGAGGTCTTTGGGGTTTTAGGAATAATTTATGCTATAGTGTGTATTGGAGTGTTGGGCTTTATTGTCTGGGGTCATCATATGTTTACTGTCGGAATGGATGTTGATTCTCGGGCATATTTTACGTCGGCCACAATAATTATTGCTGTGCCTACGGGTGTGAAGGTTTTYAGTTGATTGGCTACACTTAATGGGGGAAGCTTATTGATTGAGACTGCTTTATTATGAGCTGTGGGGTTTATTTTTTTATTTACGGTAGGAGGTCTTACTGGAATTATACTATCAAACTCTTCTCTTGATGTAGCTATACATGACACTTACTATGTAACAGCCCATTTCCATTATGTGTTATCGATGGGAGCAGTTTTTGCCTTATTTTGTGGGTTTTTTCATTGGTTTCCTTTATTCTATGGTTATTGTTTTCATGAGCGGTGAAGAAAGGCTCATTTCTTTATAATGTTTATTGGAGTAAATTTAACTTTTTTCCCTCAGCATTTTCTTGGGTTGAGAGGGATGCCACGTCGTTATTCGGATTACCCAGATTGTTTTATGAAATGGCATGTAGTGTCATCATGGGGGTCTTTATTAAGGTTTGTGAGGGTTCTGTATTTTCTTTTTATTGTATGAGAGGGTCTATTGAGTCAGCGTGGTGTTGTGTGTAAGAGTAATCGCCCTGGAGCAATTGAGTGAAAATGAATGTGATGCTGTCCTCTTGGGTTTCATAACCAAGAGGAGACTGTCGCAGTGGTAAAAGCTTGTTAGGTATAAGGTATGTATATATATATATATATATAAAAAACATGTATCATGTTTGGGTTAAGCAATATATACGTTTATTTTTGTGAAAATTTGATATTTTTTTGGAGGAGTTAGGTTGAGATAGCGTATAAGCTTATCTTAATTTGGTTTTAAATGTGGCTGTGGGGTGCTGTGGTAGTAGTAATAGTGGTTCCTTGTATTTTGCTTTTTTTAGGCTTATGGTTGGCTATAGGAGATATAAGTAGTCGAGAAAAGTCTTCTTGTTATGAGTGTGGGTTTGAGCCGATTCGAACTGCTCGAAGGAGGTTTTCATTGCGATTTTTTCTTTTAGGTGTTTTGTTTGTTGTTTTTGATGTAGAAGTTGTAATAATGGTTCCTATCCTATTTGGTGTTAGAGTAGGGGGATCAGCAGTAAGGATTATTTGTTTAATTTTATTTATTATTGTGTTAGTGGTAGGATGTTTATATGAGCGGCGTGATGGCTCCATAGATTGGATTAAGGAGCTATAGAAGATGGGGTTTAAATAAATAAGTTTAGCACAAAAATTTGGTATTTGTAGTGGCTTGGTAGTTAATATACAATAACGGCAAGTTGCAAACTTGCAATAGCAATAAATGCTCAAGTTTTTTGTGTGTTTTTAATGTTGAGGATAATCGTATTTGGTAGTAGAGCTAACTTAGGATTTTGGGGTTTAAGTAATTTAAATTGTGTTAATTTTAGGCTAATACCAGTTACTGATTGATCATTTTTGTTTAGTAAGGTTTGGGTGTTAGGCGATAAGGGCGTAAAATTAATACTTAAAACAGAGGCTTTATACTGTTGTGTAAAGATTGTGTAAAAAAATTAGGGGTTTTTAGTAGTTTAGATTGTTTTGTTTACAGGTTTTTGTTGGAAGTTGTGTGTTAAAAATAAATATGGTTTTATTAGCAAATGTAGAGTTTATTTATAGTTATGTTTATGGAAAATATAAGTGGGGTTTATTAGTAAAATGCAGGATCGCATTAACGGTCACGTTTAGGGTAACAAATAGGAAGGGCTTATGGTGTTATAGCGGTTACATCTGGGTTATTTGTGGGCAAAAGTTTTTTGTTCAAAGAGAGATTTTTGAGAGTTTTTTGAGAGTTTTTTTGACAAATTTGTGAGAAAAATTTACGTTTTTTTTGGGGTTTTTTTTTGTTACTTTTTTCGTAGGGCGGCTTCTGGAAGCGTGCGCGGAAAAAATTTGCGTTGAACCCCCTGTGTGTCTCCCTTGCTAGTTAGACGATTGTAGAAGTGTTTAAAATGCTGAGCTTTTTGTTCTAATTTTTTAAAAAAAGTTATAAAAACAAAAATAGAAGTAAAGATATAGAGAAATAGAATAAAATAAAAAAAAAAAAAAAATAAAAAAAAAAAAAAAAAAATAA